ATGCCAGGAATAGTTCACTGTGTGAAACCCCCAAAATCGTTGTCCCTCACCTTCAATAACCGTTAGCCTTAGAAAATCGTCAGTTGGTAGGCTCTCGCTTCGCCCATATCTTCTTATGTGATTATAATGTTGATCAATTCCTGAGTTTACTTATTAATGTTATAATCGGTATTCAATTACGATCTGTTGACATTCTTCCTACAGGTTATTATTATTTATTAGTCAATGTACTTCTTCATAATTTACTGAGAATGAATGGTTAACTCCTAGTAATGGTTATTATACATATATGTCCTTAATCATTATTGAAATAGGTTAGTATAGAGTAATGGGGATAATACATATATGTCTACAACCATTCAGAGAATAGTTTAGTTTAGAATCCTAGCTTTGGGAGTTAGGGGTAGGAGTTAGAATCTCCTTTTTCTGATGCAGGAGGGGGGATTTTAACCCCCGGCATCCGGTTTACAAGACCGGCGCTCTGGCGCTGAGCTACTCATGCAAGATCATTTGAGGATTTTGTTCTCTACTAGGCCGGCTACTGGGGCGAGAACGAGGAAGAGGAGGAAGTAAAGAATGGAGGCAACTTGGCCGATAATGATGTAGGGGTGTTCGACTGGTATGCCCCCGATTCAAGTAAGAATCAGTACGTCAGCGATAAGAACTCAGAAGAGGAATTGAGTTAGGGGTCGGAAGGTGAGGCCACGCTGTTTTGATGTGTGAAGAATTGGAACAAGCATGAGGATGAGAATTGAGAAGAGTAGGGCCAGGACACCCCCTAGTTTATTTGGGATGGAGCGTAGAATAGCGTAAGCAAACAGGAAGTATCATTCGGGTTTGATATGTGGGGGAGTAACCAGCGGGTTGGCGGGAGTAAAATTATCGGGATCTCCTAGTAGATTGGGTGAGAATAGGGCTAGGGAGGTGAGGGCAATTAGGAGGGCCGCGAAGCCTAGGAGGTCTTTATAGGAGAAATAAGGGTGGAAAGAAATTTTATCGGAGTCCGAGTTTAAACCAGTAGGATTATTTGAGCCTGTTTCGTGAAGGAAGAGGAAGTGAAGAATAGTTATGGCAGCGATGATAAAGGGGAAGAGGAAATGGAAGGCAAAGAATCGTGTGAGGGTGGCGTTGTCAACTGAGAAGCCGCCTCAGATTCATTGGACAAGGCTATTACCGACGTAGGGGACGGCGGATAGGAGGTTGGTAATGACAGTGGCTCCTCAGAAGGACATCTGTCCTCAGGGCAGGACGTATCCTACAAAAGCGGTCATCATGACTAAGAGAAGAAGCACAACGCCAACGTTTCATGTTTCTTTGTAAAGGTAGGAGCCGTAGTAAAGACCTCGGCCGATATGCATATAAAGGCAGATAAAGAAGAAAGAAGCGCCGTTGGCATGCATATTGCGAATAAGTCAGCCATAATTGACGTCACGGCAGATGTGGGCGACGGACGAGAAAGCTGTGGCGATATCAGAAGTGTAATGTATTGCCAGGAATAGTCCTGTAAGGATTTGGGCAGCTAAGCAGAGTCCTAATAGAGAACCGAAATTTCATCATACTGAAATATTGGAGGGGGCGGGGAGATCGACTAGTGCGTCGTTTACGATTTTAAGTAACGGGTGAGTTTTTCGCAGGTTTGCCATTAGCGGTTCTTGTAGTTGAATAACAACGGTGGTTTTTCAAGCCATTAGTCCTGGTTAAAGTCCTGGCAGGAATTATGACTTATGTTATATCTTTATTTTTATTTGGTCTTGTTCTGGGGTTGATTGCAGTTGCTTCCAACCCATCTCCCTATTTCGCTGCCCTAGGTTTGGTTATTGTGGCAGGGGTTGGGTGCGGTATTTTGGTGTGGCATGGGGGGCCCTTTTTATCACTAATTCTTTTTTTAATTTATCTAGGGGGCATGCTTGTGGTGTTTGCTTACTCAGCGGCATTGGCTGCTGAGCCTTACCCGGAGAGTTGAGGAAGTCGTTCGGTCGCAGTAAGTATGGTGGGGTACATGGTTGGGGTGACGCTGATTTCTGGGATGTTTTGAGGCGGGTGGCATGAGGGTTCGTGGGTGCCTGTTGACGAGCTTGTTGAGCTTTGCATGTTCCGGGGTGATATGGGCGGGGTGGCTTTTATGTACTCATCAGGGGGTGGGATGTTAGTTATTAGCGCTTGGGTACTTCTGTTAACCTTGTTTGTGGTTCTTGAGTTAACCCGGGGGATGAGCCGGGGCGCGCTTCGAATGGTTTAGTAAATAAGCGTTAGCGTAGCGAGGGCTAGGGTGAGAAGGAAGAAGGTCAGATAGGATTTGATTGCCCCATGCTGGGTGTTACTTGTGGTTGTGACGAGGGGGAGATTAGCGGAAATGAGGGATTTTGGGCCTACTTTTTCTAGTCATGTTTGGTCTACCATTTGGTTGGCAATTGTCTGCCCTAGAGCGAGGTTCAGTTTAGGGGGGATGCGGTGAATAATAGCTGGGAAGAAGCCTAGCATGTTGGAGAAATGATGGGGGATAAGTAAGGGGAGGGCTTTAAACTGTTTGCTTGTAAGGGATGCTAGTTCAAGGGCAATTAGTAGGCCAAGGATGGAGACGATCAGCGCAGCTAATTTAAGAGATGTGGGTATTGATATTACAGGGGTTTTAAGGGGGAGGATGTTGGAAGTAAGTAAGAGGCCGGCAAAGATGCTTCCTCATGCCAGTCGTTTGATTGGGTTGATTACTGCGGGGTTATTTTCATTAATTGGTGAGAGGGAGTTAAATCGTGGGTGGCCTATGGCTACGAAGAAGATAACTCGGAGGCTGTAGATTGCTGTGAATGAGGTAGCAAGGAGGGTAAGGGTAAGGGCTCAGGCGTTTAGGTGTGATGTATTTAGGGCCTCGATAATGGCGTCTTTTGAGAAAAAGCCGGCCAGGAAGGGGGTCCCGGTTAAAGCAAGACTTCCTAGTGTAAAGCAAGAAGAGGTGAAGGGGGTCAAGTGGTGTATGCCCCCCATTTTGCGGATGTCCTGTTCGTCGTTAAGGCTGTGGATAATAGAACCGGAGCATAAAAAGAGTATGGCTTTGAAGAAGGCATGGGTGCAGATATGGAGGAAGGCAAGTTGGGGTTGGTTTAGTCCAATGGTTACTATCATTAGTCCTAGTTGACTAGAGGTAGAGAAAGCAACGATTTTTTTGATGTCATTTTGAGTGAGGGCACAGGTGGCCGTGAAGAGAGTAGTGAGAGCCCCTAGGCAGAGACAGAGGGTGAGGGCTGTCTGGTTTGTTTCTAGAAGGGGGCTTATACGGATGAGAAGAAAAATGCCCGCTACAACCATAGTGCTAGAATGCAGTAGGGCAGAGACCGGTGTTGGGCCCTCCATAGCAGAGGGCAGTCAGGGATGAAGTCCAAATTGGGCTGACTTGCCTGTGGCGGCAAGGATCAGGCCTAGGAGGGGTAGGGTTATATCTATGTCTTTTGAGACGGCGAAGATGTGTGGTATTTCCCAGGAGTTGAGGTTGGTTGCTATTCAAGCCATAGCTAGAATTAGTCCGACATCCCCCACCCGGTTATAGAGGACCGCTTGCAGGGCAGCAGTATTGGCATCTGCTCGGCCGTACCATCAGCCGATGAGCAGGAAGGACATGATGCCGACTCCTTCTCAGCCGATGAAAAGTTGAAACATGTTGTTGGCTGTAACCAGGACGATCATAGCGATTAGGAAGATTAGAAGGTATTTAAAGAATCGATTTATGAAAGGGTCTGCGTGCATGTATCATGAAGCAAACTCGAGGATGGACCATGTTACGTAAAGAGCAATGGGTGTGAAAATGATGGAGTAGTGGTCGAATTTAAGGCTGATGTTTACGTCAAAAGTGAGTGTGTTTATTCAGGACCAAGTGGTGACGATTGCTTCGGCCCCTTCACTTAAGAATAGTGAGAGGGGGAGTAGGCTGACTAAGAATGCTATTTTAACCGCTGTCTTGACTTGGGTGAGGGCCCAGTTGGAGGGCAGGGGGGATGGTGAGAAGGACAGGAGGACTGGGTAGGAGAGCAAGAGGAAAATGATGACCAGGCTTGATGCTATTATTAAAGAGGTGGGGTGCATAGCTGCTACTTGGATTTGCACCAAGAGTTTTTGGTTCCTAAGACCAACGGATGAGCTGTTATCCTTTAGGAGCTTGCGAGTGAGCCTTGGGATCTATCCAGGGTGGCAAAAATTAGCAGTTTCTGTTGTCAACAGACCTCTCTCGGTGGATAAGGGGGTTTTAACCCCTGTTTTTAGAATCACAATCTAATGTTTTGATTAAACTATATCTACAGGCAGCTCAACCTCAGATTAGTTCGGGCTTGGCGATGAGTAGTGCGAGAGGGATGAGGTGAAGGGCTATTAAAAGATGTTCTCGGGAGTGTGTTGGGTCGAGGGCCAAGAGATGGGCAGGAAGAGGCCCGCGTTGGGTCATGAGAAAGAGGTAGAGGGAGTAACCTGCAGTGATGAGGGTCCCCGCCCCGGTTAACAGAAGGGTAGGTCAGGACCAGTTGTAGAGGGAGGTGATGATTATTAGTTCTCCTATAAGATTGGGTAGGGGTGGAAGGGCCAGGTTGGCGAGGCTGGCGATAAATCATCAGGCGGTTATTAGTGGTAGGATCATTTGCATGCCTCGTGCAAGGACCATTGTGCGGCTGTGGGTGCGTTCATAACTGGTATTAGCTAGGCAGAAAAGTGCGGATGAGGTAAGGCCGTGGGCAATTATTAGAATTAGGGCCCCTGTGAAGCCTCAGGGTGTTTGGATTAAAATACCGCCAGCAACTAGGCCCATGTGACTGACGGAGGAGTAGGCAATGAGGGATTTTATATCTGTTTGTCGCAGGCAAATTGAGCCTGTTATAATAACGCCTCAAAGTGCAAAGACAATAAAGGGGTAGCTGAGTTCCTTGGTAAGAGGCTCTAGGACAATTATTATGCGTATTATGCCGTATCCTCCAAGTTTTAGTAAGACGGCCGCAAGGATCATGGAGCCGGCGATTGGGGCTTCTACGTGGGCTTTGGGTAGTCAAAGATGGACACCATAGAGTGGTATTTTTACTAGAAATGCCAATAGACAACCGGCTCATCATAGTTTGTCCCCGTAAGAGGAGAGGGCGATGGGGTTGGCATATTGAAGTGTTAAGATAGATAGAGTTCCTGTATTGTTTTGTAGGAGTAAGAGCGCCACTAAAAGCGGGAGTGAGCCAGCTAGGGTGTAGAACAGGAAATAGGTCCCTGCATTTAAACGCTCTGCCTGGTTACCTCATCGGGTAATAATTACGAGGGTAGGAATCAAGGTAGCTTCGAATATTACGTAGAACATAATGATCTCAGTAGCGCCGAAGGCTATAATGAGGAAAATTTGAAGGGAGGCAAGTAGGGTGATGTAGGCTCGCTGACGGTTGATTGGTTCCTGGCGTGTGTGGTTCTGGCTGGCGAGAATTATTAGGGGGAGAAGTCAGCATGTGAGGACTAGGAGGGGTGTTGATAGAGGATCTGTGGCCAGGTAGGAGCTGAGTGAAGATCAGCCGGTGTCCATCGCACTGGAGAGTCAAAGGAGGCTGGCGAATGCAATGATAAGGCTGTGGGCTAGGGTTGAGGGCCAGAGTCATTTTGATGGGACCAGCCAAGTTGTGGGGACTAGTATTAGTGTTGGAAGAAGGATTTTTAGCATTGTAATAGGTTTAGGCTTTGCAGTCGATCGCTCCCGTGAGTGCGAGCTGTGGCTACTAAAAGTCCCAGCCCCGCGCTTGCTTCGCAAGCGGAGAATGCTAGAAGAAGCATAGGGGAGGTTGTGAAGCTAGTAGAGTCCAATTGAAGAGTCCATAACGAGAGGGCAATGAACAAAGAAAGCATCATACCTTCCAGACATAGGAGGGCGGAGAGGAGGTGGGTGCGATGGAATGCTAAGCCTATAAGGCCTAGGATGAATGCGGATGAAAAGGTAAAGTGAACAGGGGTCATTAGGCAATTATGGACTTTAACCATAAGTTTTTGAGCCGAAATCAAATGTTTTTCTTAAACTAATTTCCTATTCTGCTCATTCGAGGCCTCCTTGAACTCACTCATAAATGAGGCCAATGGTTAAGAGGGTTAGTACGGAGGCTGCTCATAAGAAGGTTACTAAGGGGGAGGATAATTGATCGCCCCAGGGAAGGGGAAGCAGGAGGGCAATTTCTAGGTCGAAAAGGAGGAATAGGATGGCGACGAGGAAAAAGCGGAGGGAAAAAGGTAGTCGGGCAGATCCCAGGGGGTCAAAGCCGCACTCGTAGGGTGAGAGCTTTTCGGGGTCGGGGGTGATCTGTGGGAGTCAGAAGGAGACTAGGGCTAGGACTATGGAAAGTGCCACGGCAATGGCTACGATGGTTGTGATAAGGTTCATTATCTTTCCTTGGATTTTAACCAAGACCATGTGATTGGAAGTCACTTATACTAACTTTGGTACTAGAAAGATTAAGATCCTCATCAGTAGATAGAGACATAGAGGAATAGTCAGACAACGTCTACGAAGTGTCAGTATCATGCAGCTGCTTCGAAGCCGAAGTGGTGTTCAGATGTGAAATGATAGCGGATTTGACGCAGTAGGCAAATGGCTAAGAATGTTGAGCCAATGATAACGTGGAGGCCGTGGAAGCCGGTAGCTACGAAGAAAGTGGCGCCGTAGACTCCGTCTGCAATTGTAAAGGGGGCTTCATAGTACTCTAACCCTTGAAGGAAGGTAAAGTAAAATCCTAGAAGAATTGTTAGTAGGAGGGATTGGATGGCTTGTTTACGTTCGCCTTCTATAATGCTGTGGTGAGCTCAGGTGACTGTGACACCAGAGGCGAGAAGGACGGCTGTGTTAAGGAGGGGGACTTCGAATGGGTCAAGGGGTGAAATGCCTGAGGGGGGTCAGCAGCCGCCTAGTTCTGGGGTTGGGGCGAGGCTGGAGTGATAAAAGGCCCAGAAGAAGCCTAGGAAGAAGAATACCTCAGAAGTGATAAAGAGGATCATGCCGTAGCGAAGGCCTTTTTGGACAGGTGGCGTGTGGTGTCCCTGGAATGTCCCCTCTCGTACAATGTCCCGTCATCATTGGAACATGGTGAGGAGAAGAAGTATAGTTCCAAGGGTTATTAGGGTTGTAGAGTGGAAGTGAAATCAGATAGCGAGGCCAGACGTTATCAGTAGGGCAGCTACTGCGCCTGTTAGTGGTCATGGGCTTGGGTCTACTATGTGGTATGCATGTGCTTGGTGGGCCATTAGACGTTTTCTTGTAGGTATAGGCTTAGGAGGAGGACGAATACGTAGGCTTGAATTATAGCTACGGCAACTTCTAGAAGTGTGAGGAGGAACAGGAGGGTTGTTGTAAGGATTGCTACAGTGGGCATTAGAGGGAGGAGAACAAAAGCGGCTGTAGCGATAAGTTGGATGAGAAGGTGGCCAGCGGTGAGGTTGGCTGTTAGCCGCACACCGAGCGCAAGTGGTCGAATAAATAAACTAATTGTTTCGATAATAATGAGGATGGGGATAAGGAGGGTGGGGGTTCCTTCTGGCAGAAGATGGCCGAGTGCATGGGTGGGTTGATTTCGCATTCCGATAATTACCGTGGCTAGTCAGAGGGGGACGGCGAAGCCTATGTTTAGGGAGAGTTGAGTTGTGGGGGTGAAGGTGTAGGGTAAAAGACCTAGCATGTTTGAAGTAATAAGGAAGATTATTAATGAGGCGAAAATAAGGGCTCATTTGTGTCCGCCTGGGTTAATGGGTAGAAGGAGTTGTTGGGAGAATCGACTGATAAATCAGCCCTGAACCGTTAACAATCGGTTGTTGAGTCACCGTGATGTTGGGGTTGGGAAGAGGATTCAAGGGAGGGCAAGGGCTAAGGCAATTAGGGGGATGCCTAAGAGAGTGGGGCTTATAAATTGATCGAAGAAGCTTAGTGTCATGGTCAGTTTCAGGGTTCTGTTTTAGGGGCTTCAGCGCTTTGGGATGTTGGCTCGTTGGGGAAAATGTGGGCTATGATTTTTGGGGGAATAATAGTAATAAAAATTACTCAGGAGAAGACTAGGATGGCAAATCAAGGGGAGGGGTCGAGTTGTGGCATGTCGCTAAGGGTGGTTGGGAGGCACCAATCTTTAGCTTAAAAGGCTAACGCTACACCCTGTTTAGCTTCTTAGCGAGGCGTCTTCAAGTATTAGAGAGGACCAGTTTTCGAAGTGCTCAAGGGGAACTGCTTCTACTACGATAGGCATAAAGCTGTGATTGGCACCACAAATCTCTGAGCATTGTCCGTAGAATACCCCTGGTCGAGAGGTGATGAAGGCTGTTTGATTTAGTCGGCCTGGGACTGCGTCCATTTTCACCCCCAGGGATGGGACGGCTCAGGAGTGTAGGACGTCTTCAGCAGAGACTAGGACTCGGATAGGGGATTCAACCGGAACAACTATTCGGTGGTCGGCTTCTAGCAGTCGAAATTGACCGGGGGCCAGGTCTTGTGTAGGAATTATATACGAGTCAAATCCGAGGTCTTCATAATCTGTGTATTCGTAGCTTCAGTATCATTGATGTCCGACAGCTTTGATTGTTAGGTGGGGGTCGTTGATCTCGTCCATAAGGTAGAGAATTCGGAGGGATGGGAGAGCAATAAGAATTAAGATAATAGCAGGGAGAACTGTTCAGATAATCTCAATTTCTTGGGAGTCTAGAAGAAATTTATTAGTAAGTTTGGTGGTAACTATAGCCACAATAATGTAAAGTACTAGTGTACTGATAAGGAATACGATTATCAGGGCATGATCGTGAAAATGAAGAAGTTCTTCTATGACAGGTGAAGCTGCATCTTGGAATCCTAGTTGTGAGGGATGTGCCATTAAAGGGCAAGACACGCGGGGGTTTAACCCACAATTCTGCCTTGACAAGGCAGTGTAATGGCCATTTTACTAGTGTCTTATAAAGAAAGTGACAGAGCGGTTATGTAGTTGGCTTGAAACCATCCCATGGGGGTTCGATTCCCTCCTTTCTCGTTAGTTCGATTGAACTTGGACAAAAGCCGGCTCTTCAAATGTGTGGTAGGGTGGAGGGCATCCGTGCAGTCATTCGACGTTAGTTGAAGCGAGTTCAACGGATATTACTTCTCGTTTTGCAGCAAATGCTTCTCAAATAATAAAGAGGAACATAATTACGGCTACGAGGGACACTAGGGAGCCGAAAGAGGAAACTGTGTTTCACAGGGTGTAGGCGTCTGGGTAGTCCGAATATCGACGAGGCATACCGGCTAGTCCTAGGAAGTGTTGGGGGAAGAATGTTAGGTTTACACCTGCGAACATAACACCAAAGTGAATTTTAGTTCAAGTGTCGTGAAGGGTGTAGCCTGTGAATAGTGGGAATCAGTGCACGAAGCCAGCCATAATAGCGAATACGGCACCCATAGATAGGACGTAATGGAAGTGGGCAACGACATAGTATGTGTCATGAAGAACAATGTCTAGTGAGGAATTGGCTAGTACAATTCCAGTGAGGCCTCCAACAGTGAAAAGGAAAATAAAGCCCAGAGCTCATAGGAGAGGGGTTTCTCATTTAATCACTCCGCCGTGAAGTGTTGCTAGTCAGCTAAAGACTTTTACCCCCGTTGGAATGGCAATAATCATGGTTGCAGATGTAAAATAAGCTCGGGTGTCGACGTCCATCCCTACTGTAAACATGTGATGGGCTCACACGATGAATCCGAGGAGACCGATAGCCATCATAGCTCAGACCATACCCATGTAGCCGAAAGGTTCTTTTTTACCTGCGTAGTAGGCGACAATGTGGGAGATTATTCCGAATCCCGGAAGAATAAGAATGTATACTTCGGGGTGCCCGAAGAATCAGAATAGGTGCTGGTAGAGGATGGGGTCACCTCCACCTGCCGGGTCAAAGAAGGTGGTATTTAAATTTCGGTCCGTGAGAAGCATTGTAATGCCGGCGGCCAGGACGGGCAGGGAGAGGAGAAGAAGAACAGCTGTAATTAGTACTGCTCACACAAAGAGTGGTGTTTGGTATTGCGAGATTGCGGGAGGTTTCATGTTAATAATGGTTGTGATGAAATTAATGGCCCCTAGAATAGATGAGATACCGGCTAAGTGGAGGGAGAAAATGGTTAAGTCAACGGAGGCCCCAGCGTGAGCGAGGTTTCCTGATAGTGGGGGGTAGACTGTTCAGCCGGTGCCCGCACCGGCTTCAACTCCAGAAGAGGCTAGGAGCAGAAGGAATGAGGGAGGGAGTAGTCAAAAGCTCATGTTATTCATTCGGGGGAATGCCATGTCGGGTGCTCCGATCATTAGGGGAATAAGTCAGTTGCCAAAGCCCCCAATCATGATTGGTATTACTATAAAGAAAATCATTACAAAGGCGTGGGCCGTAACAATTACGTTATAAATCTGGTCATCCCCAAGAAGGGCGCCGGGTTGGCTTAGTTCTGCTCGGATAAGTAAGCTGAGGGCAGTTCCTACTATTCCGGCTCAAGCACCAAATACTAGATAAAGGGTGCCGATGTCTTTGTGATTAGTCGAGAAAAATCAGCGTGTGATTGCCACAGGTAGGATGGCTGAGTCTTTAAGCGGTGGATTGTAGCCCCACAAACAGGGGTTTAATTCCCCTTCTTACCAAGCCTTGAGGTGTTTTACATATCAGATTGCAAATCTGAAGAAGCAGGCTAAACACCTGCCGGGGCTTTCCCCCGCCTCTCCGCCCCCAAAAGGCGGGGGAAAGGTAGATGGATGCTCGCTGGTTTGGGCGCTTAGCTGTTAACTAAGAGATTGTAGGATCGAGGCCTGCCCATCTAGAAAGGCTTTAGCTTAATTAAAGTGCCTGCTTTGCACGTAGGAGATGTGGGTTAATATCCCGCTAGTCTTATCAGGGACTGGGGGATTCTCACCCTCGCTTAGGGCTTTGAAGGCCCTTGGTCTTAATACTATCCTAAGTTCCTTAGAGAAGAAGTGCGCTGACGGCTGGTGTGAGGGGTAGTAGCAGTAGGGTCGCCATGGTCGAGGTCGCTAGGGGGAGCGTAAGCTGGGTGGAGTTGAGACGTCAAGGGGTGGACCCGGCGATATTATTGGGGGACATGGTAAGGGCTAGGGCATAAGATAGCCGTAGGTAGAAGTAGAGACTCAAGAGGGCGGTTAGTGCAGCTAGGGTGGCGATGGGGGCAAGGTCTTGTTTAGAGAGTTCTTGGAGGATAAGCCATTTTGGTATAAAGCCTGAGAGAGGTGGGAGACCACCGAGGGATAGTAGAACAAGGGGAGTGAGGGCAGTAAGTGCTGGCGCTTTTGTTCAGGAAGCGCTTAGCATGTTAATGTTAGTAGAGTTATTTAATTTGAATACAAGGAATGTGGAAAATGTTATGGTAATGTACATTAACAGGGTTAGAAGGGTTAAAGTGGGGGAGTATTGAAGTACTAGGATTATTCATCCGAGGTGCGCAATGGAAGAGTAGGCAAGGATTTTGCGGAGTTGGGTTTGATTTAGTCCGCCTCAACCGCCGACAAGGGTTGAAGCAATTCCAAGAGTAATTAGGATGGTGGAGTTTGTGGGGTGGATTTGGAGAAGAAGTGCGAAGGGTGCAAGTTTCTGTCAAGTGGATAGGATAAGCCCAGTGGTTAAATCAAGTCCTTGAAGAACCTCGGGAAGTCATGCGTGGACGGGGGCTAGTCCGATTTTTAGTGCTAGTGCTAGGGTGATAATGGTGGTGGGTAGGGGGTGTGTTATTTGTCCAATGTCTCATTGGCCAGTTAATCAGGCGTTAGTTAAGCTGGCGAATAGAAGTATTGCGGCAGCTGTTGCCTGTGTGAGAAAATATTTAGTGGTGGCTTCAACTGCTCGGGGGTGGTGGTGTTGAGCCATTAGTGGGATGATGGCCAGAGTATTTATTTCTAGACCCATTCAGGCTAGGAGCCAGTGGGAGCTTGAAAGCGTGATGGTGGTACCCAGGCCGAGGCCAAATAATAAGGTGGCTAAGATGTAGGGGTTCATTAGTAAAGGAAGGATTTTAACCTACATTTTTGGGGTATGGGCCCAAAAGCTTAATTTAGCTGACTTTACTAGGAAGTGGTGTAGTGGAAGCACTAAGAGTTTTGATCTCTTCAGGTAGGGTTCAAATCCCTTCTTTCTAAGGAATCGGGGGGACTTTAACCCCCATAATTCACTCTATCAAAGTGGCCCTTTGCTTCAGGCACGATTCCAAGCTATAGCTGTGGGGGCAGTCCTGCAAAGGCTACAGGGAGGGCGAGGTGTCAAATGACCATTGCAAGTGTTAAGGGGAGGAAGTTCTTTCAGATGAGGTGCATTAGTTGGTCATATCGAAATCGTGGGTAAGAGGCTCGAACTCAAAGGAAAAGAATAGAGAGGAGGGCTGCCTTTGTTATAAGGTTAACTGCTGTTAATTCTGGGAGCGTTGGGATGTGGGATGCGCCCAGGAACAGGGTGGCAGAGAGGGTGTTCATGAGGAGAATATTAGCGTACTCTGCGAGGAAAAATAGGGCGAACGGACCTCCTGCGTACTCTACGTTGAAGCCTGAGACAAGTTCAGACTCCCCCTCCGTAAGATCAAAGGGTGCACGGTTGGTTTCTGCGAGGGTTGAGATGTATCACATGGCTGCTAGGGGTCAGGCGGGAAGGAGTAGTCAGATGCTTTCTTGGGTAACATTAAAGGTTTGGAGAGTAAAGCCCCCGGTGAAGATGATAGTGCTGAGAAGAATTAAGCCAAGACTAACCTCGTAGGAAATTGTTTGTGCGACGGCTCGGAGTGCTCCGATCAGAGCATATTTAGAATTGGAGGCCCATCCTGAGCCTAGAATGGAGTAGACGGCCAGGCTTGAGAGGGCGAGAATAAATAAGACTCCGAGATTCAAGTCTGTGACCGGGTATGGGAGGGGTATAGGGGCTCAGAGTGTGAGGGCCAGGGTGAGAGCAAGCATGGGTGCCAGAAGGAAAAGAATGGGGGAGGAGGTGGAGGGGCGCACAGGCTCTTTGATGAATAATTTGACTCCATCTGCGATTGGCTGAAGGAGTCCGTAAGGGCCAACAATATTGGGCCCTTTGCGTAGTTGCATGTATCCGAGCACTTTTCGTTCAATCAGAGTCAGGAAGGCGACGGCTAGTAAAACCGGCACGATGAAGGCTAGGGGATTAATTAGGTGGGTAATAATAAGGGAGATCATAGCTAAGAAGAGGATTTGAACCTCTGTGGAAAGGGCTTAGGTCTTTTGCAATTTCCGGGCTCTGCCATCTTAGCATGCCATTATCTTTGGCAAAGGGGCATGCCCCCTTACTTATTTTAGTTGTCTTCAGTAAGTGGGGGAGAGGCGTGCCTGGAGCATAGGCCTCTTCTTTTCGGTCCTTTCGTACTAGAAAAGAGCATATCATAGATAGAAACTGACCTGGATTACTCCGGTCTGAACTCAGATCACGTAGGACTTTAATTGTTGAACAAACAAACCCTTAATAGCGGCTGCACCATTAGGATGTCCTGATCCAACATCGAGGTCGTAAACCCCCTTGTCGATAGGAGCTCTAGAAGGGGATTGCGCTGTTATCCCTAGGGTAACTCGGTTCGTTGATCGGCTTTGCCGGATCTGTATGGTCAGAAATTCTGTTAACTAGAACTGTAGTTCTTGGTTTTAGGGGCAAGTGCCCCCAGTCCACGTGGGGGTTATTTATTTCCCCGCGGTCGCCCCAACCAAAGATATTCAAACAGGGTTCGTTTTGTTTTACTCCTTTTTTGGAGGTGATTAACACGAGCTGCTTTGATATCTAAAGCTCCATAGGGTCTTCTCGTCTTATGGCTTTATCCCCGCTTCTGCACGGGGAGATCAATTTCATTGACTGGAGAAAGGAGACAGTTAAGCCCTCGTCGTGCCATTCATACAGGTCTTCATTTAAAAGACAAGTGATTGCGCTACCTTCGCACGGTCAAAATACCGCGGCCGTTAAACTTATAGTCACAGGGCAGGCGGGACCTCTTATTCCTTAATTTTGCAAGAGGCGATGTTTTTGGTAAACAGGCGAGGCTTCAAATATGTTTGCCGAGTTCCTTCTCTCTCTTTTAGTCTTTCCTTGGGGGCACATCAGTGTGGAATTAACGGTTTTTGTCTGGGTGTTTTTCTAGTTGTTTTGTTTATTGTTCAGTTCCCTCTGTGATTGGGGCCGTTAGGATTCGGTGGGGGTTCGTTCCGATTTACACTTGTGCAGGGAGAAATTCTTAATTTCTTATTACTCATATTAGCATGGTCACTTCCACAGTTGTGTGGAACGGCCTGGTATATTTAGGGGGTTGAGATTATTATATCGGAATAAAAGGATGGGTTTATGTCTGAGCTTTAACGCTTTCTATAGGGGTGGCTGCTTTTAGGCCCACCCGAACATTTTGCCTTGTCGTGATTATGATCTTTACCCACCTGAAAAAGTTGTGTTTTTTATCAAAGGAGCTGTACCTCCTTTGATTAACTCTCAAAGGTTCTGTAGTGTCAGACTAAGTAGTACTGAGGTGAGTGGAGAAGCCGTGAGGCTGAACTTCTATTCATTTCCCAGGCAACCAGCTATAACCGGGCTCGGTAGGTTTGTCACCTCTACTCGAAGCTCTTCCCACTCTTTTGCCACAGAGACGGGTTGGCCCTATTGTTAGGCTGTCTTGGAGTAGCTCGCCTGGTTTCGGGGTCCTAAACTAAAGTGCTCTTTGCTTAGGTTGTTCTAGCTAAATCATGATGCAAAAGGTACGAGGTTTATTCTCTGCTTTTTATTGCTTTGCTGAGTTGTTTCACTTCTCTTTCAGCTTTCCCTTGCGGTACTTTCTCTATCGCTCAATTGGTCCCTTTTCTGTCGCCCGTACTTGGGGGGAAAAATGGTTTGTTTATTTAGGTTCTAGTGTCTGAGGGGGTATTCATAGTTGTTTGTTGCTTTTTATTGTAGGCTAGCTGTAAGGCTTCAGGGTAGTTCGATTTGCACGAACGACTTCTCGGTGTAAGGGAGATGCTTTTCTATCTTAGCTATACTCTGATTTTTCCAAGTGCACCTTCCGGTACACTTACCATGTTACGACTTGCCTCCCCTTAGAGATCTTAAGGTATTAGTTATCAAAGTTAGTAGTCTGGGGAGAGTGACGGGCGGTGTGTGCGCGCTTCAGGGCCAGTTTCAGTGGGGCACTCTATTCTCCACTTACTGCTAAATCCTCCTTCAGACATACGTTTTCAGTACGTCTTCCGTGGTTCATTAAATTAATGAATGTAGCCCATTTCTTCCCCTCTCATACGCTACACCTCGACCTGACGTTTTGGGCTTTGCCAATTTTGCTTACTATTAAACCTTCACAGGGTAAGCTGACGACGGCGGTATATAGGCGGGAGAAACAAGGGAGGGTGAGGTTGAACGGGGGTTATCGGTTCTAGAACAGGCTCCTCTAGGTGGGTCTAAAGCACCGCCAAGTCCTTTGGGTTTCAAGCTGATGCTCGTAGTTCCCGGGCGGATGGTGGGGTAGGGTTGTATCAATGTTTACGGCTAAGCATAGTGGGGTATCTAATCCCAGTTTGTGACATAGCTTTCGTGGGTTCAGGTTAAATAAAGCCACTTTCGTGGTGGAACTTCTTACCTCCGGGGGCGTATAACAGTTCTGGAGGCGTTCGGCTTTAGTTGAATAAGGAATCTTAACCACTCTTTACGCCGGCATCTGTCAACTTGGGCCTCTCGTATAACCGCGGTGGCTGGCACGAGTTTTACCGGCCCTCTTAGCTTTAACTAAGTCGAGTTTTCACTTATAGCTTAATGTCTATCACTGCTGAGTTCCCTTGGGGGTGTGGCTAAGCAAGGTGTCGTAGGCTGAATGGGTGTGCCTGATACCAGCTCCTTGTTCTCGCGGGAGAACTGTAGGGCATCCTCACAGGGGTGCGGATACTTGCATGTGTAAGTACAGCTAGAGTTGACAGCAAAGTCAGGACCAAGCCTTTGTGCCCGCGGGGCTTTCTAGGGCCCATCTTAACATCTTCAGTGTTATGCTTTAATTAAGCTACACTAGCAAC